TGGAACGATCCCAATCATTAATCCGAATAAATAAGAGGATACTCTCCCGCCTTCCCCGTATCTGGCACTCTCTCCCCCTAAGAAACTCGAGATACCGATACCATTAATCATTCCGTCAATTACCCATTTGTCAAAGATTGAAATAAGCTTGCTCACAGAACGGATACCTCTTATGAAGAATCTATCATAATAATAATCAATGTAACCCCGGTTTTCTGACCAATCTCGAAGAAAGAATAAGAATGAATCCAACCATCGTTTAGATATATATGGGTTTTTTATAGGTCCATAAATAATGTAGGAAATAGATATTCCAACTACGGATAAACTAACTGAACCTAGCGAGTCTATTAAGACTTGTATTAAATTATCAGGATTCTCTTCATATTGAGAAATACCTCTAAGAGGAATTAACCACTCCGAGAGCAAATCAAGACCAGTCTCTGTTTGATAGAAATGAATTCCTATCAATCCACTCAATAGTGTTGGTATTGACAAGATCATCAAAGGTAAGATCATCAAAGAGTTTGACTCTTTAGGGTAGATAGACTCCGAAGAATAAGAGGCTTTAGAAGTAAAGGAATTCTTTTCTTTATATCCTTTGATAGGTTTTTTATTCGAATCAATTAGTTCATTCCATAAAGATGAAGAAAGATTACTCTTTTCTTCTGTCATTTGAGTATTACCCCAAATAATATTGTTATTGACAAGCGAAAGAGTATTTCTATCACTACGATTGGCACGGAACTCACCTTCAAATGTAAGAAGATACATACGAAACATGTAAAACCCAGTCAAAACCGCTGTAGATGAAGCTATACATCCAAACGAAGAAGAATAGATCCAACTCTTTACAATAATCTGATCTTTAGACCAAAAACAGGCTAAAGGCGGTATACCACAAAGAGACAAAGTACCTAGTAAGAAAGTTGTTCCAGTGATTGGCATATATCTTCTTAAACCACCCATCAAGAGCATATTCTGATTCTTATTGGGAGAATATCCAACAAATCGTTCCATCGAGTGAATCACTGAACCAGACCCTAAAAATAATAAAGCTTTAGAATAAGCATGTGTAATAAGATGAAATAAAGCAGATTCATAAGCACCGATCCCTAAAGCCAAAATCATATATCCTAATTGAGACATAGTAGAAAAAGCTAAACCCTTTTTGAGATCTTTTTGAGCAAGAGCTAATGTTGCCCCTAGTAGGGCGGTTATTCCGCCTATCCAAGATATGATATTCATGCTTAAAGGTAGATCTTCAAAAAGCTTAAATATCCGAGCTACAAAGAAAATCCCAGCAGCTACCATAGTAGCAGCATGTATAAGAGCTGAAATAGGAGTGGGTCCCTCCATAGCGTCGGACAACCAGACATGCAGTGGGAATTGTGCAGATTTAGCTACCGGACCCAAGAATAGTAAGAGAGCACATATGTTAGCAAAAGAATAATTAACACTATTGTTAGAAGTTAATTCATTGAATCAATCACACGATTCACGGATCTCAAAACTACCAGTTATCCAATATGTCCCTAATATGCCTAATAATAATCCGAAATCTCCTATACGATTAGTTACAAAAGCTTTCTGACAAGCATTGGCGGCACTTGGTCGTGCAAACCAAAAGCCTATCAACAAATAAGAGCACATCCCAACCAATTCCCAGAATATGTAAATCTGTATCAAATTGGGACTAACGACTAATCCTAACATGGAAGCAGCGAATAAATTTAAATAAACAAAGAATCTTACATATCCTTGATCATGATACATATAACTATCACTATAAATCATAACCAAAATACCTACAGTAGTAACTAGTATTGACATGATCGAAGTGAGTGGATCGGAAACAAAGCCCATCTTTATAGAAATATCATCATTTAAAATCCATGACCATGAATGCTCATAAGTTGAATGGTTAACAATCTGTTGCTTAAATAGATTAAAAGAGATATACATTGCTACAGCTAATGCAAGAATGCTAAACATAGCACATACACGACGAAGGTCTTTAGTTACTTTTGGAAAGATAAACGAAACTAATCCAATCAAGCCGGAAGTTACGAATGGACATGCAGGAACAATCCAGGCATATGTATATAATGATTCCATAAACATAGATTATATTGTGAATATCTTTTAGATTAAAAAGGAAATAAAATATATACAAATATCAAAGACCTTCCCTTATAGAGAAAAATAATCTAGTTCCTATTTGTCTCAATTGAATCTTGATATCGAAACTTGACAAGAATCAAATACGTCGGAGATACTTATTTAAGTCTCTTTTTTAATCTTAATAAAATTGATTAACTTATCTTATTGACTCGTCTAAAACAAAAGGACCATGATGAATAAATATGCAATAATTGATACTGGGGGCAAACAACTCCGAGTAGAACCAGGAAGATTTTATGACATTCACCGTTTTGCATTAACTGATCCTAACATCTTAAGGCCTAATACCAAGATATCGATGTATAGAGTTCTATTAATTTGTGAAGGATCTAAGATTGATCTTGGACACCCTTGGCTGAGCAACGCAATTGTTAGGGGACGGGTCCTACATCCTTGCTTTGATAAAAAGAGAATAATGCAAAAAATACATTCTAAGAAAAAAACACGTAAGAAATTGGGATACAGACAAGATTTCATTCGATTTGTAGTAGATTCTATTTCTTCAAATCGAAACGAATCGATCGGTTAGTTAATACCACTATCATAATGAGATGAGTAATAAGATTCTATTTGAAGAACTAATATTCTCGATTATTATCCTTTCTTTCCTTTCTGTTTGTAATTATTTTTCTTTTAATTATATTCATTCTATCAATACGTATCAATCTTGTTATAGAATCTGTCTCAATTTCAACAATAGACCCACAAAAATATACTTCGTTATGGCAGTCCCAAAGAAACGTACTTCCAGATCAAAGAAAAAGATCCGTAATCATATTTGGAAGTCTAAAATCGATCAAATAGCATCAAAAGCGTTTTCATTAGCTCGATCCATTTTGACTGGCCGTTCAAAGAGTTTTTATTATATAGTTACGAATCAAAGAAATTATGAACCAATCAAAAAAGATTGAAGATTAATAGGAAAACAAAGAGATTCTAGTAATAAATCAAATAGGTGATATGGTTCAAAACAAACGCATAAACTGTCTGTCTGGTGAAAGGGAGAATCCAGACAGAATGATTATGACAAGACGCCAGTTCCAATAAATATTCTGAATAGGGCATAGATCAAAAGATGATTCAAATAATAACAAGAATTTTAAAGAAGAAAAATAGAGTATTGCTAAAAGATATCCTCCTTATGTTTAAACAGTAGCAATAAGATGTTGATCAAGGAAAATAGAAGAATAACTCTTTCAATCTAGTCTTTGAAGATAATATATACGATAGAGATCTTGTACTCCACTAAGAGATCAATTCAATGAATAATCGATCTAAGATAAGATTGATTCAGAAGTAAGATCTTTAAAGTTTGACAACCTTCCATCTTTTGAATCAGTGCAGAAAGAGAAAGAATAAATATTATAAGCAAAAAACAGAGAAATTATAGAAAAACGTCTATCACGATCATATCGATAATATAGAAGGAGAAAAGGTTTATTTTCTCTATATCTTTCTAAATAAGAAGATCGTAATATATCTCATTCAATGCTATACTTTACTCTGAAAAACCAAAATATTCTATTTGTTATGATACTATTTATTTATTTACCAAAAGGATTGTATCCTCTTCGGAATAGCAGGATTTGAACCTGCGACCTCCATCACCCCAAGATGGCACGCTACCAAGCTACGCTATATCCCGTTCTTTTCGTATCATTATAGCACTGAATCCTAAATCAAGCTTATAAATATATAGAAATAATGGTTGCAGAGAGCATAAGGTCCGCTGTCTATGCATCCTTTTATCTATTCTCTCCGTAATATCAATGGAAGATCTGGAAGATTGACGAGTCACTTAATAAGATGGTATTATTATATTCGATTAGCAATAAGCCGCTATGGTGAAATAGGTAGACACGCTGCTCTTAGGAAGCAGTGCTAGAGCGTCTCGGTTCGAATCCGAGTAGCGGCATTATTTCGCGATCAAAGATGACCATCAACTACTAGAGGTATTAGAATTATCGGCTTTCTAGACAAGAAATAGATGCAATCGTTTTAAATTATATACTTTCAATCTTTAAGAGTAAGAATACTGATTGAATCTTGTTAATTTACTGGATATTTCCATTATGTACACCAATATAGAATATACATTTACTCACATCTCTTTTCTTATACTTCTTTCCGTTACTTTGTTTCAGTGGATAAGTTTATTTTTTAAGATAGAGAGATTAGGCCGTTTGAGCGGAAAAGGTATGATAATTGCTTTCATCTGTATAACGGGATCTACCACGATTCGTTGGATTCAATCTCAACATCTGCCATTGAGCAATTTATATGAATCATCTATGTTTCTCTCGTGGAGCTTTTCCTTACTCCATATAATTCTAGCAGTTAAGAATCAGAATGGGTGGTCAGGAGCACTCACAGCACCAAGTGCCATGTTGACTCATGGTTTCGCAACTCTATGTCTCTCGGACGAAATGCAACAATCTACAAGATTAGTACCTGCTTTGCAATCCCATTGGTTAATGATGCATGTAAGTATGATGCTGTTAAGTTATGCAACCCTATTATGTGGATCTTTGTTAGCAATATCTTCATTGGTTATTCTCTATGACAAAGGAACAGATCCTTCTGTGGGCAAAAGAAGTCAGAATCTATTAACTTTTATCTTCTTGAAAAAAATTGATAAAGATTCTTATAAACAAGAAGATAATAATCTAAGAAAATCTTTTTATTGGTTATCTTGGAATTCGAAGAAATGCCAGTCAATCCACCGATTCGATCAATGGAGTTATCAACTTATAAGCCTAGGATTTCCCTTTCTAACTATTGGTATTCTTTCCGGAGCAGTGTGGGCTAATGAAGCTTGGGGATCTTATTGGAGTTGGGATCCAAAAGAGACTTGGGCATTAGTCACCTGGATCATATATGCTATTTATCTTCATATCAAAATAACTAAGAGCTGGCAGGGAAAGGGGCCGGCAATTGTAGCATCTACAGGATTCTTCCTGGTTCGGGTTTGTTTCTTAGGGGTTAATCTATCGGGAATCGGTTTACACAATTATGGATGGTTGATTTAGGGATGGAGTGAGAAAGAGTGAATTAACAAAAGAAAAATACCTGAAACCATTTGCTCAAATATAGAATCAATTAGAATTAGTCTCTTGAGATAGGGAATCGTCATATCGGTTCCTTATTCCTATTTATTGAAAGAATAATAGGACTTTACTTATTGTTTTATTAATAATAATAGGAATAAAGGGTTTCTATCCAGTAGTAATAATAGAACAATCTTCAATAATAGATTCTAGAACTGAAAAAAAAAAAGAGTCTAATTTCTGATTCAACAAAATATTATCTATTTAAAGAAATCATATTGAGATAAAATAGATATTATCTTCTTATTCCATGAAGGTAAAACAATATTAGGATACAACCCAATACCAATAATTGGGAGAAAGAAACAAATTAAAATAAATACCTCTCGCGGTCCAATATCGATCAGATACGGATCTGAATAATTGGATATTCTATAGCCGTAAAATATTCTGCGTAACATTGATAGTAAATAAATCGGAGTCAATATTATACCAATACTCTCAACTATTGTAACTAATAATCGAAATAGTATTGAATAACTCTGATTAGTTATTATTCCTAAGAACACCATCAATTCTGATACAAATCCACTCATGCCCGGTAATGCAAGAGATGCCATTGAAAAAATACTAAACATAGTGAATATCCTAGGCATTCGGATAGCTATTCCTCCTAGTTGATCGAGAGAATATGTATGTGTTCTATCATAACAAGTCCCTGCAAGGAAGAATAATGCTGCACCTATTAATCCATGAGAGATCATTTGTAAGACAGCTCCATCAAGACCTATATTTCTTAAAGAACCAATTCCAATTATAACAAAACCCATATGTGAAATCGACGAATATGCTATTCTTCTCTTAAGGTTCCGCTGACTTAAAGAAATCAGCGATGCATACACGATTTGGAACGCTCCAAATAGAACTAACCATGAAGCAAATATAGAATGAGCATTAGGCAACAGTTCCATATTGATTCGAATCAATCCATATCCTCCCATTTTTAATAACACTCCAGCGAGCAACATAGAGGTACTATAATGTGCTTCGCTATGTGTGTCCGGTAACCAAGTGTGAAAGGGAAAAATTGGCAATTTTACGGCATAAGCTATCAAAAATCCTAAGTAACAGAGAACTTCCAATGCCATCGGATATGATCTATTAGTTAAGTCTTGAATATCAAAAGAAGGTACCCCAGTCCCATAAAAACTCATGGTTAGAGACCCTACTAAGAGGAATATAGAACCACCAGCTGTGTATAGTATAAACTTAGTAGCTGAATAGAGACGTCTCTTACCACCCCACAGACATAGAAGTATATAAATTGGGACAAGTTCTAATTCCCACATGAGAAAGAAGAGTAGAATGTCTCGAGAAACAAATAATCCTATTTGACCCGTATACATAGCTAACATTAGGAAATAGAATAAGCGTGTGTTCTGGGTGATTGGCCAAGCTGCTAAAGCTGCTAAAGTAGTAACAAATCCTGTTAATAGAACAAGACCCATAGAGAGTCCATCAATGCCTAAAACCCAGTGGAAATGAATAGAACCTATCCAATTCGACTTCTCTATCAATTGAACCGATTCATCATCGATACGAAAGTGACAATAGAATATATAGAGAATTAGAAGAAATTCTAATATACATATACCTAGTGTATACCATCGAACGATTCGGTTTCCATTTCCCGGGAGCATTGGAAACAAAATACTGGCGAAAATTGGTAAAAGAACAATTGTTGTTAACCAAGGTACATTACTGATCATGGATAGAAAGATTTAGTGAAGAAAATGAGTAAATAAAGATTGAGAAATGATAAAATACTGACTCATACTCAAAGGCATTGAGCTCAAAGATTTGAGTATGAGTTAAGAAGAGAATGAATCTTATCTTTTGGATTCTTCTCAAATGGCAGATTAGTATCCTAGACCCATACTACGAGTCGTTTCAGCTCCCAAATAAACACGTACACTTAAGAAATCTGTTGGACAAGCGGATTCACATCTCTTACAACCCACGCAGTCTTCTGTTCTAGGAGCAGAAGCAATTTGATTGGCTTTGCACCCATCCCACGGTATCATTTCTAATACGTCTGTCGGACAGGCTCTTACGCATTGGGTACAACCGATACATGTATCATAGATCTTTACAGAATGTGCCATTGAACTTTTTTACTCCTATTATATTATTGAATATACTTTATTATCAAAATGATTAGTATATGCTGCTTCAAACCCTATTCTTCATTTTTTTTAGGATTCTTTTATTTCTTTACCTTATATCTAGTAGTAGATACTTTGTAAGATCGAGACCCTTCTTGTTATGTCGTTCCCTGGAATTAATGAGTTATTTAATATATAGATAATCACGATACAAAACAAATCTAATGAAAGAAAGATTGAGATAGATACGACATGATTCTTCAGTTTTTAGAAAATAGACCGAATAGAGACAATATTAATAGTACCATTCTATTAGTAGAATATAAATGGATTAATCGAACATTGGATCATTCAAAATATTATTCTTTGACTAATCACCATTTTAACAGATCAAATTGATCAATACGAGTCGATCTTCTATTCCGTTGAATAACTAGAGCAATGGCTAAACCAATCGTAGCTTCAGCAGCTGCAATAGCTATTAGGAATAAGGAAAATACTTCTCCCTTTAGCTGTTGATTGTCAAAAGAATTAGAGAATATTACAAGATTGATATTAACTGCATTAAGGATTAACTCAAGACACATCAGTGCTCTAACTATATTTCGACTTGTAATTAGTCCAAAGAAACCGATGCAATAAAGAAAGGCACCTAGGATTAATCCATTTTTGACCATAATCTATTAACTCCCCACCTAGATGATTTCTTACCTCTTTAAAAAAAGGATCGATTTGATATTAAGAGTAATTATTAATCACGAAGATAAAGAATTATCCCTGGACGATGAAGCAGACTCTTTGTTTGTCTCGACTATTTGTTGATTGCGAGCTATAGTAATCGCTCCTATTAAAGCAATCAAAAGAAGTATTGAAAGGAGTTCAAACGGAACTAGAAAATCTGTTAACAATTCATATCCAATCTTTTGGATGTTGTTTCTAGAAATTCCTTCAACAATAGTCTTTGCTTGTTGATTCAGAGAGATATTGGACCATTCTGTATCTCGAATCATAATTGTTAATAATAGGAAGAGACCTGTACAAGCTCCTAGAGTAGTAGCATCTCCCATATTCCAGGAAGTGGATGAAGAATCAGAATCTATTGGTTTATCAATAACCATTACAGCAAATACAATTAAGACATTTATAGCCCCCACATAAATAAGCAATTGTGCAGCAGCTACAAAATCGGCATTCAATGTGAGATAAAACAGAGATATACAGATAAGAACCGACCCTAGTAGAAAGGCAGAATGAACTACATTAGCAAGTAATACAACTCCTAAGCTTCCTGATAGGATGCCTAATTCTATTAATATTAATATGATTCCATGAATTGATTCAGATAGATTCGTTTTACAAGATCATTCAGATATTTCTTTTCCAACATACTATTCGTAAAGTAATAAAAAGTATGGATTATTATATCTATCTATAGAGATGATATATAGTCTTTTCTTCCTACTTGTCCCAGCTTTTAGTATTTTTATTGAATATTATCCTTTTCAAATCTAATAGAAAGAATAAAGAGCATAGCTATCCCCATCAGATAGGGATAACTTGAAAATACTCAATAATATCTCAGTTTTGATTGTTTCTGGAAAGTCAATCAATCCTTTGAATCAGAATTCAATTGATATTGTGAGTGATAGTGCGATCATTAGAGTGCCTTTCCATGACTCCCATAGATAAATAATTGAGAGCGTAAATTGTTTGGATTGCAGAATCCTGGGAGACCGAAAGGGGTAAACGTCCCAAAGACATTTGATCATAATTTAATTCATGACGATCATAAGTTGAGAGTTCGTATTCCTCGGTCATTGACAAACAGTTAGTTGGACAGTATTCGACACAATTCCCACAAAAAATGCAAACCCCAAAATCGATACTGTAACTCTTTAGTTGTTTCTTTCTAATATTCTTTATTAATTGCCAATCGACAACAGGCAAATTGATTGGACATACTCGAACACAAACCTCACAAGCAATACATTTGTCAAATTCAAAATGGATCCGTCCGCGGAATCGTTCGGATGGTATAAGTTTCTCATAAGGATACTGAATAGTTGTGGGTAAACGATTCAGATGGTCTAGAGTAACCGTGAATCCTTGACCAATATATTTAGCAGCTTGAATTGCTCGTTGACCATAATCTTGAAATCCGATCATCATAGAAAACATATGATAAATAACCTTAGAAGGAATGCTCAGTTGTTACAAATTTAATCGATTTCAATTAGAATTAGTAGCAATGGAAATCAACTATTATTAAGAAATAGCTGAAATGCTGCTGTCAGTAACAGATTTCCTAAAGCAATGGGTAAAAGGAATTTCCACCCAAGATCTAATAAATTGTCTATTCTTACTCTAGGCAAAGTCCATCTTGTCATGATAGAAACAAATAAGAAAAAATAGGACTTAGCTAATGTGATAACAATTTCTAGTATTACACTAAATGTATCAAGAGATCCACCGCTAGAATCCCAGGGAAGGCAAATTCTTTCAATCTGTGGAAGGAATGGAATCGATAGATCCCATCCACCTAAATAAAGAACTGTTACAAATAATGAGGAGACTAATAGGTTCAGGTAAGAACCTACATAAAAAAGACCAAATTTTATCCCTGAATATTCGGTCTGATAACCAGCTACCAGTTCTTCTTCTGCTTCCGGTAGATCGAATGGCAACCTTTCACATTCTGCTAATGAAGATATGAAAAAAGCAATAAAACCGATAGGTTGACGCCACAAATTCCACCCTAAAAACCCATATTGAGATTGTGCTTGAACTATATCAATTGTACTTAAGCTATTAGATAATTATAGTCGGTGGTGAAGTTAAGTTATTGGTACCACCTCTAATTCAAAACCGTACATGAACCTGAGAATTCATACGGCTCCTCGTAGGTTTCGTAAAGAAAGCTTGCTAATAACCTAATTTTACCCTTTTAAAATATCTTAAAAGGACTTATAAGATTAGCCAACGGGATTCTGTTTGCCACGAGTAAAGGCTTCTGAATCCATCTCAACCTTGTTAGTTCCTTAATTAGTATAACCCAAGACAAGACTTGTTGTAGGTTTTTCTTGATCTCAATAGTTCCCGAATTAATTCTACTATCTTACTCGAAGAGAATTATTGATACTATACACTATGCCAATAATTCTCTGCAATAGTTAGTAGAACGGAACTATTGAACTGTGGAACTTTCGAAAGGATTACTTCGTTCCAAATAGTCATAATTAGGATAGATTGGGATATACTCAAGATCGGAGTCTTAAAGATTTACTGCTTAGTCATCCCTACCAAAGCTAAGTCTTTACTCAACGAGAGCTAGAAGAATTCTGATTAGAGTATTCTTTTTCCTATCTTTTCTTACGATTCTTTTCTGTATATTAGTGTTTTTGCCCATATCTAACTTTGCTTATGAAACTCCATCTTTTCTTGTCCCCGCTTCAGGTTTCGAGAATTGTTCGATACCAGGGATTCCATAATTTCAACTGCCTGGACACGCTTTCACTCCTGTATGTAGAGGTTGGGACTCAATTCAAGTACTGCAAGATGCTGTTTGATATTACCCAAATGACTATCTAGTTACTTTGTTAAAGAAATGAATGAAGAATAGGCAATATTCTTTTCTGGTTACTATTTAACGAATCACACGTAGGGATACTGATAATATGCATAAAGCTAAAGGTATTTCGTAACTAATAGATTGAGCAGCAGCTCTAAGACCACCCAAAAAAGAGTATTTATTATTTGAACCATAACCTGCCATAAGAAGACCTAAGGGAACAATACTCGAGATAGCGATCCATAGAAAAACACCTATATTTAGATCAGCGAGGATAACATCTTGTCCAAAAGGTATAATCAAGTAGCTCATAAAGACTGGTATGACTACCACAGCTGGTCCGATGTTGAATAACCAAGTATCTCCTCTGGCTGGAACAATATCTTCTTTTAATAAAAGCTTGATTCCATCTGCCATAGATTGAATGATTCCCAACGGGCCAGCATATTCAGGTCCGATACGTTGTTGTATTCCTGCGGATATCTTTCATTCAAGCCATACAATAACTAATACTCCTATTGTTACTCCTACGATAAGGCTAAATGCAGATATTAGAATCCGGATCAATTCAAAAGAATCGCTTGAAACTCCTAATTCATCAAACAGATCAAATATTCGCCCTTCAAAATCTTTTGTACCAGTTACCATATTAACGATCAACCTCCCCCATAATAATATCTATACTACCTAATATCGTCATAATATCAGCAAGTTTCATTCCTTTCACTAATCGAGGAAGAATCTGCAAATTTATAAATCCTGGCGGACGTATTTTCCATCTCCAGGGGAAGATACTACCATCTCCAATTAAAAAGACCCCTAATTCTCCTTTGGGGGCTTCTACTCTTACATAATGCTCTTGCTTGGGTAATCTAAAAGTAGGGGATGATTTCTTGCCAATAAATTGATAATCAAAATCATTCCATTCTGCTTCCTTTTGTTGTTGACCAAGGCGTCGAGCTTCTAGATTCTCATATGGGCCTCCTGGAAGAAGTCTTAAGGCTTGTTGAATAATCCTTATTGATTCTTTCATTTCGCCAATTCGTACCAAATAACGAGCTAATGAATCCCCTCCTGTTTGCCATTGGATTTGCCAATCTAATTCATCATAGCATTCGTAATGATCTACCTTGCGCAGATCCCATTGAATTCCTGAGGCTCGTAACATGGGTCCCGATAAGCCCCAATTTATAGCTTCTTCTCTGCTAATGAAACCTACCCCTTCTACCCGTTTGAGAAAGATAGGATTATTTGTAATAAGTCGTTCATATTCATCGATTTTTGAGAGACAATGATGACAAAAGTCTAAGCATTTATCTACCCACCCATATGCTAAATCTACAGCTACTCCCCCGATCCGGAAGTAATTGTGCATCATTCGCATACCTGTAACAGCTTCAAATAAATCATAAATCATTTCCCTTTCTCGAAATATGTAGAAGAAGGGGGTTTGTGCGCCAACATCTGCCAGGAAAGGGCCAAGCCATAACAAGTGAGAAGCTATTCGACTCAATTCAAGCATAATAATCCGTATGTAACTAGCTCTTTTCGGTATTTGAATATTTGCTAATTTCTCTGGAGCATTTACTGTTATTGCTTCGGTGAACATCGTAGCTAAATAATCCCATCTCGTTACGTAAGGAAGATATTGTAGGATTGTTCGGTTCTCGGCAATCTTTTCCATTCCTCTGTGTAGATAGCCTAATATTGGTTCGCAATCAACAACATTCTCACCATCTAAAGTAACAATAAGTCGAAGGACACCATGCATAGATGGGTGATGGGGTCCCATACTCACAATGACTGTATCTTTTCTTGTGAGAGTCATACTCGTAAATAATTCCCCCTTTGTTTTCCAAGAATTCCAGATCCGATAAAGGATTGGAATCTGAATCATTCAGTTAGTCAATAATAAGAAAATAAAAATATATTCTTCGATCTAATTCAACGTTTTTCTGATTTCCGAATCCCTAGAGTTAGAATTATGCTGGTATAAGAAGTTATATTCTTTTCGGATAAATATCTTAAGAGACGCTTGCGTTTCCCCAATAATTTCCACAAACCTCTTTGCGAAGAATAATCCTTTGGATGCAATTTTAGATGAGAGGTTAGTTTTGAGACTAGATCAGTCAAATAAGATATTTGAGATTCAGTAGACCCGGTATCTTTCTTTCGAGAAATCAATGATGAATTAATAGACATATGTTTTTTTATCCTAAAATAATAAGAATATTTTCTAATTTTATTTTATAAAATATTTTCAAGAATCCACTCATCGATCTGAGTAATATAAGTCTGGATTAAGAACATTCTCAGAATTAGGATCAAAGATATCATTGAATAATTTCAAACCCATTGCATCTGTTAATGGAAATTGGTTCCTAGCCTCTAAAAATGTCATACATAGAAGATTTATCCATTGTTGTCATAAATGATAATCATTAAGATTGCTACGATTTAGCAATCTTAATAAAAGGGATCGTTGATTCTATGCTTTTTTTTATTCTACAGAACGGTATACATGCGTATCTTGAGTATAGTAAATCGACTCCCATTATTGGTGTTTAGATAGAATCTATTTATACAGGCTAATTCTTCTAAACGATGACTAGGCCAAAGGAAACGTTTGATTATTTGGATTTTACTGGAATCTTTCGATTCCTCACCCTTACTTGTCTCTTGTATTCGAAAAGGAGAATCTAAGAGATAATCTTCTTTCCTTTTTACGTATTTGGGAATTCCCATAGATCCGAGAATTTGTGATTCCCGGCCCCTTCTAGGAAGTAAAAGATCGTCAATATTATAGAGATAAGGGAGATCTATCCTTCCATCCATAAAGAGTAGCCGGAGTTTACATTCGTCAAAGATATCTTTATTCAATTTCTTTTTAAATCGAGTTTTGAATTTCAATAGAATGGTAACTATTTTATACATTAGAATCTGATCATCAAAGATTCGCGAAAAACGATGACCCGAAAAGATGAATAGATCGTCTAGGATCTCATTATCTTCTTCTCTAAAGAAAAGATTGACTAGATCTGGGTCTATACCTATATATGTAGTGAGATCGTGCTTATCTTGCAATATGTTGGTGAGAGATAAGAGATCTTTAAATCTTTTTAATCTCTTATATAATGCCTCAGATTTCCACTTCCATTGAGATATAAAATAATGAGTCAATCTGTCTCTGAAAAGCATTTCATCTAATCTTACGACAGATTCATCTTCCATGCCTAGATCAATTTGTTCATTTAGAAGAGAATTGAACAAAGGACTTTTCAGAATACAAGTCTTAGGCCCAAATCTTGATTTTAATCTTGTCTTAGACATCTTTTGATTGTTTATAACATCTGGAATAATCCATAGGGCTAAATCGGTTTTTGAAATCAACTCGTTCTCTAAATTAGAGATTTGTTGATCAAAAGTCTTTTGTTTTTTTCTTCCAACAAGGGTTTTGATACGATTTTTCCACCAATCCTTTTGTTTGATTCCATTCTTCAATACTTCGGATCTGTGTCTTTGGAAAGAATTGACAAGATTGAAGAGCAGATTAGTATATTTATGAAGTTTATTAATATTATTAATCCGGTCTCTGAATAACGGATTTTCAATATAGAAACAGAAAACATTCCCATCTTTATCAGAGACATATTTGTCTTGGTTTTCAAAAGAATTCCTTTCAATCTCTTCGAATCTATTCAGATTCTCAACATTGACTCTCCACTCTTGTGGTGCTATTTTACGCCATACTTCTAATGGCAAGTTATACCTGTTGAAAGATCCTAACCAATTTTCCCAATCATTCGTAGTTAGATCCAAAAGTTGCTTGGAAAGGCCCTGTATCAAAACAAGGTCTTTAATCGGTTCATCGATATATTCTTTTATAATCTTGTCTCTGTTATTAAGATATCCTAAGAAATCCTGTTTTTTTTCCTTATGGTTCTTGGCTGGGAGAGATATCGAGTTTTTCTCTCTCTTTATTGAAAGATCACCATTCTCAAGCAAATCATTATATTTTTCATAATTCCACTCCTCTCTATAATCATTCCAGTCAGAATCTTTGTCCAATTCTTCTTGAATACTAAGCTTTTTTGGAATTCCATTATCTTTCAAGGTCTTCATCAAATCATTTAGATCTACATTGTCTGTTCCATTTGTATACCAGAAATTGTCATAAATATACGCTTGAGAGAATGATCCGATCGATTTATTATCTACTTGGAACATATTCTTGTCCGTATTCGGAATAGCCAGGGCCGACTCCTCTATGTCAGCATCATTCTCGATAATATTCTTTATGACTCTTACTAATTGGAATTGTAAAGTCATCAATGTAACAGAATAATGAGAGAGGATCCTATTAATTGTTTGGAGAGATTTTGCTATTGATAAATATTTATCAATGAATTCTGTGATTCCTATACGCAATATCAAGCTTCTTCTTCGAATATCTATTAGTTTCTTTTTAAACCTTAAAGAACTAATAATATTTGTATTGTTTAATCTTTTATCTATTTCCACTTTACTGAGATGAAAAGGTTTAATCTGTTCATCTGTATCAATCTTTGGAAGTAATTGATTATTAGGTTGATAAATGGGAAATCCAGTTTTCAATTCAGATCCACCGAAGGCATCTGATACTATTTTATTGTCAATACCAGTAATCAATTGAGAGTAATTAAGGATATGAATAGATTCTTTATCAATCTTCCCACTATTTATTTTTACTCTCAGTTTAGTCTCATTGTTTTCAATTCGACGAGGATCGTCTTGAATCACCCTGAATCTGCTGTCCAAAGGATTCAAACCTTTCCGTACGCTTGAACCGAATTTCATAGGTATACCTAATCTAGAACAAAAAGAACCTATTTCCCTAGTTCGCAATGAAATATTATTCCTCCAGGTTTTTATTAATTCTCTTTTAATAGGTTTCCAAAAAGAAGGCTCTTTCTTAATAGTGCCGAAAGGTCTATCTGTCTGAAATCCCCAGATTGTCAAATAAGTAGCTTGAAACCCTTCTTTCTCTGACTTATCCTTTCTTCTTAATTTTCGTACTGGAATATCCTTGAGGTTTATCTTACTTCCCCGAGGAATTGATGGTTTCTTCTTATGATTATGCCAAGGCTTCAATCGAAAAGGATGAACAATCTTTATCTGAAGGCCTTCTTTCAACCAACGAGCCGGCAAATCAGTATCTGAAAACTCTTCACCGTCATAAGTGCAATTAATATGAGATTCTTTGTGGCACTCACTCCAATCCTCATTCCATTCCGGAACTTGGAAAAGAAAGATACGAACAAAATTCTTCAATGTGATTAATATAGGCAGTTTCACATATTTTCGAAGATTCGATTGTAGCACTAATAATAGACTCCTTCCCGTGTGAATAGAACTTACATCTAATCTAGCGGATATCAACGAGCGTATTACTTGTCCATTCTTTAAGGATGAAGACGCTGATAGTTGTTGTTTAAATTCTCTATTAGTCTCCTGTTCTGAATTGATTGTCAATCTTTCAGAATCGATAAAACCTTTTACCGAGGGTTGGGATAAGGTAGGTATTTCTAGTAATCTTAAGAAAAATGGTGAATGTGCTTTTTCTTGGAACAATTTCCAAACTAGCACCTTACGTCTCCTAGAACGCATAGACCCCTTTATAAGTTCTCGTCGAAAATCAGGGGTTTCTGAGAAACGTTTGATTATCCTTTTCGGTTTTGATATCGTTTTTTCGATACTGATTCCTAGATTCTTTAATTTCCTATTACGAATATCAGTAACTCCACCCACAATATCAAATGGATTATCAAGTATTAATTGACTATTATCAGTTAATTCTTTCATCATTTCTTCAATCTTATAGACTGAGTGTACTCTCTGTTTTGAGTAAGAATATCTTTTCTTGTCAATCGAAGAGATATCTAATAGATCGATCCAATCGAAGCCATTACAATCTTCTTGAAGGCAGATAAAGAATAGAGTGCGTTCTGGCAGCGGAAGCTTAAATACTTGCTCCCAAGTTACTTCCCCGGATGGTAAATCTTCCTCGTTATAGAGAAGATCCATTTCATCAAATATCTGTTGAATCCTAACGTCTTTCGAATCCTCGAACATGAACAAGAATATATCTTGAGCTCTTGGCGGTATTGTTTCCCAAGGAAGAGGAATCTTATCACAGCTTAACTGTCGGTACCTATTAGAAATCCAATCTTCAATCTTGGCATAATCATTATATTGTTCAGTATATTTGTTATTATTATCTATTATTTGATTATCTATTCTTGATTTTAACAAATCGTACAATACCCAAAGTGATTTTGAGATTGGAAACTTTATCCGATATAAGTTACTTAGAAAGGGGTTAGATGCCTTAGGTAATCTTTCTTGATTTAGGTGAACCAATTCCGTCTTTCTCTCTATTATCTTTGAAAAGATGCAATTAGTATCTAAAGATCGAATTCGATCTTTTAATTCATTGATTAGAGCTTCTTTTCTGATTGATTGGTCTGAGATCCAATATTTATACGGATTTACATTGAATTCTTTCTCTTTAAAAGGTTTTAGTAGTTGTAATTGATTCTCGAAGATTGATAAACTGGGTAATGCTGTAAGAGTTATCCTTTCTTTCCCATCACTCAAACATTTATCAAAGAAATGAGTTGATACTTGTCTTTTCACAGGACTATTACCACTGAACCAACTTGTTATGTATCGTATAGGCCGATTTGGTCTGTGTTGATCAAAATAAGAAGTAGGCCATTGTTTGAACATCCATAATATCCAGTCTGGTAATTCATAAAAATTTTCTTCAAGCAAAACCAGTCTATCCTCAATTTTATAAGTAAAAAGAGATACCGGAGCTTTGCCTAAATACAGCAATACGTTTATATAAATAATAATACTAAAAGTATTGTGGATAATCCGTTTTATCAGTACATAGAGAATCGGTGAATCACTCTGTAAGCGAACTACTAATAATCTCAATAGATTAATAAATAGTATATGACCGATTAACCAACCCATAAAGGTACTAATTAGAAATATCACATTAGTACTGTAACGGAAAAGGAAAAGATGAATAAGTCTAGCTAATACAGGACTTGGCAAAAGTATTGGATTCAGAATCTGTAGAAGAAAGCTTTCTAAGAATATGTTATAGATCCGAGAATCAATTAATAAACCAATAGGATGAAAGACTCGATAATCTGATAAATCCTTGGTTCGAAACCAGTAGAACAACATGTACGGCACTATTAAGAGTGTTATAAAATGAGGTTTTATTATCAATATGTATAAGGGTGAATAGAATATTGATAAAAATAGTATTAGCTGACCTATTATCAAACCACTCAAAGCTGCAAAGCCACTAGCATTTCCTCTCAGTAGAAAAGATCTTATAGATATGATATGGGAAGGCCCAATAGGTAATGTTGATAGTAACCCATAATAGAGTCCAAAGAGTATACAAGGACTTGCTACTCTTATCCAAGTTAATATTAAGGCTTGGAATAGATACAACGACAGTTGAACGCTTTCTACGTTCATAATAAGTATTTTCCTTTGTTTCTGTTATCTTTTTCTTTCGATGTATGAGCAATATTTATTGATTAGTTCTATAGTATACCACTCTTTTTGGAGAAGATCAATAGATTTATTAACCATAAAGGATATCCTTTATGGTTAATAAATCTAAGATACATTTCGAGATATTTCCATCAATCAGTTATCAATTCTTGGTATTTTCTTTAGTCTTAATCAGATTGTTAGTGCTTGTTTTGAAAGGTTGTTCCAACCCAAGCGTCCTAAATCAGTATTCCGTCGTAGAGGACGCGTAACAAGTTCAAGCACATCTTTTGCGTTAATAAATCCATGAATCTGAGCAAATGTAAATTCGACAGACCATTTTGTATCGATACCTCTTGCTTCTAAAGGATTGGCGTGAGCCATCCCAGTGATTGCTAAATCAGGTCTTAATTCATGCATACGTTGCATTTGGTTATAATTATCAGGTTTCTCAACGATTCGTGGCATAGGTGTATTCATTCTTATGCAAGTATCTCGTAAAAGAGATAATTCAGCAGCTTGATATCGTTTGTCCAGATAAGGAATACCTATTTCGTAAACGATCATTCCGCATCGAATTAGAAATCTTGCTATCGAGATTTCTAATAGATTATCTCCCATGAAGAATATAGATCTTCCAGTTACTATTCCAAGATAATCTTTCAAGCCTTTCCATATCTTATTTTCTCTTTCTTCTAAGCCATAAGGTTCTATATTAAAGACAGAACAAATCTTCTCGATCCAAGCACGTGTCCCATCTGGACCAATCGGGAAAGGTGCTCCAATTAGCTGGCATTTCCTACGCCGCATAAGAGTTGTTGCTGTACGGCTTAGAAAAGGATTTACACCACAAACATAGACTCCTTTTCCTAATGATGGAAGTTCTATATATCTCTGAGACGGTAACCAACCTGAGACTCGAATGGATTGGCGTTCTAACTCTGAATTTAATTGAGAAGCTACGGTTGAGGGTAGAGATCCGAAAAGGACTAGGATACAATTATTTTGTTCCTGCTTATTTGGAAGAGATCTTGTTGATTTTACCAGAGTGATATTTGATTCATCGATATCTTCAATTGAATTTTGATTCTGTTTGTATCTTTGCGCATTATATTCCGGGCATCGATGTGTCATAGCAGCGAGTACAGTATCTTCTCCTTGAGTAAAGGCATAATCTAATCCATTGGCTCGGGCTACTATAATCGGTATTCCAAGTTCCTTTTCTAGCTTCGGTCCTATACCTTCCAGATCCATTTTTATTATTTCTGTAGTACACGTACCAATCCAAATAATAACGCTAGGGTCTCTATCTCTCTTTATTTGACGACAGATTCTTCCTAATTCTTCTTGATCATTCAATTATGCTGAGATATCCCCCTCTTCTAGTTCTGCCATTGCATAACGAGGTTCCGCAAAGATCGTAACTCCAAGAGCATTCTGTAAAAAATAACCACAAGTCTTTGTTCCTACCACTAA